TTGGATAATATATTCCTATTTAAATCCATTCCTCCTTGATCGAAAGGAATTCCTATAGATCCAACACACAAAGTAAATAGAGCCAACCCAAGCAGCGGCAATAGCATAGTATTATGCGATTCATGAGGATATGGGGGAATTTCTTTATTGATATTGACAAAATGAGTCATTTTCATAAAGGATCGCCTCATATTTTTTACATTCCCACCCATTGGACCCATTGGATCTCTTTTTTTCGAAAAAAAGGAAGCCCTCTCATTATTATTCATTGTGGATAAAAGAAGATCTTTGTTAATTACTTTCCTTCCTTCTTTACCCCATATGGCTATTGAATAGAACGAGCTATTTTTTTTTCCACTGAAATTTTGAAAATAAACGTTTAAATGCCCTTCAAAGGTAAGTAAATAGATCCGAAACATATAAAATGCAGTTAATCCTGCTGTGGAACAAGCTATGATCGCGAAAATAGGTGAATACAACCAACTATCGTTAAGAATTTCGTCTTTTGACCAAAAACAAGCAAGAGGTGGAATACCACAAAGAGAAAGTGTACCTAACAAAAAAGCAGTTTTTGTAATTGGCACATATTTTTTGAAACCCCCCATAAGAGCCATATTCTGACTTTTATCTGGAGAATATCCAATAATTCTTTCCATTGAATGAATAATGGATCCAGAGCCTAAAAATAATAATGCTTTCGAATAGGCATGAGTGATCAAATGAAATAAAGCAGCTTGATAAGACCCCATACCTAAAGCTAACATAATATAACCCAATTGCGACATTGTAGAATAAGCTAAACTTCTCTTAATGTCTATTTGAGCCAGAGCCAAAGTAGCTCCTAATAGTACTGTTATTATACCTATCAAAGAAATTAGATTCATTACGTAAGGTATAACTGCGAAAAGAGGCAGAAGCCGGGCTACAAGAAAAATTCCCGCTGCTACCATAGTAGCAGCATGTATCAGAGCCGAAATCGGAGTAGGTCCCTCCATGGCATCAGGTAACCATACATGAAGGGGGAATTGTGCCGATTTAGCAATTGCACCGAGGAATAATAGGGCGGCACACAGAGTCAGAAATAAAGAATTTATCCCATGATTCTCAATCAAGTTATTGACTATTTTGAACAAATCTCGAAATTCGAAACTACCCGTTATCCAATAAAGACCTAAGGTTCCTAATAATAAACCAAAATCCCCCACACGATTAGTTACAAATGCTTTTTGACAAGCATTTGCCGCAATTGGTCGCGTGAACCAAAAACCTATTAATAGATAGGAACACATTCCAACTAATTCCCAAAAAATATAAATTTGTATCAAATTAGAACTAGTAACTAATCCCAACATGGAAGCATTGGAAAAACTCATATAAGCAAAAAATCTCAAATATCCTTGATCATGAGACAGATAATTGTCACTATAAATAAGAACCATGATTCCAACAGTAGTAATTAATATTGACATAATAGAAGTCAGTGGATCGATCAAGTCGCCAAACTCTAAGGAAAAATCATGATGGATGGTCCAAGACCATACATATTGATAAATAGAACTCCCGTTTATTTGCTGAATAGCCAGGTCGGCCGAAAAAAGCATAACTATACTTAGTAATAAAACACTAGGAAAAGCCCACATGCGACGCAGATTTTTTGTTGCCGTCGGAACAAGAAGAAGTCCCACTCCTATTGCTACAGGAACCGGAAGCGGAACGAAAGGTATGATCCATGCATATTGATATGTATGTTCCATAAGAAAATCAAAGTTTTTTCTATTCTTATTAATTGAATTGTTTCCGATTCACCAGCTCTTATCTCTTTCGGAAGGAACAATAAAATAATCAAATAAAAAAATCAAAATAGGAAAGAACTCAAATAGAATTTTCCATTTTCAATCATTCCATTAATTATTAGAAGAATTTCTATTCATAGAGCAAGTAAAAAGAATTCTCGTACTTGATTCTGATATGGGTCATAGGATCCATCAATAACTCGACCCAATCAAAAGAAGACCTCGGTATTAGTTTATTCGGGAGAATTCACTAATTCTGATTGAGTGGCTTAAGCAGCCTAGGCGCTTCTGGGAAACTCTACGATACCTATCACTTCACTAACTGTCGCTGCGGATAGAATTTCAAGATGAGAATTCGAATGGATCTCGGGTATTGACAGGGAATTCTTTTTCAAGTATAATCTAGAATAAACTCAGATAGAATCATTTTAATCGAATAATAGAAATTTCTGAGCTTATCGAGCTTAAAACAAAAAACGAGCTTAAAACAAAAAAAAAGATAGAAAGTCAAATTTACGTCATCTAAGGGGGTGTTTATGACAAAGGGAGAAGTCTGGGATAAGCTATTAAAGGCTTTCAGATTTTTAGTTACCGAAAAAAGAAAAATAGCAATAAAAAACGGGCGAAGTCTCTTCAGTTTTATCAAGCACATGAGATTTCTTTATTCTCTAGGATTAGTTTCCGAAAAGGGACTTTTCTCGCGCGAAGTAGGTTATTTGTTACTTGAGCTTTTTGTTAAGTTCTTCGGATTGCTCGAGATAGGGCTTGAATTTTATATCGTTTTTCACCTATCTACCTGCTTTATTAGGTCCTTGCTTTGCGTAATTCGTTTATTGATTTGGTTAATTCGGTTGAGTTTTCGTCCTCCTGTTTTTCTTTTTTTATTCTCCCTTTTTTTCTTTTTTTATTCTCCTTTTTTCTAGATATTTGAATATTTGAGAATTTGTGTGTTGGAGAGCATACAAAAAAAACACCAAAGAAATCATGATTTACTCTCTTTTACGGCTGGCAAGAGTCTTTTGCCAGCTAGCTACTGTCTGTGTCTGGTTTGGCCTTAGACTTATTATGTTACTAAATCCACTACCTCCTGATCAAACAAGGTTAGTCCGTCTATTCTTGTTTGTCTGCTGGATACTTCTCTTCTACTTGCAGACAAAACTCAAAAGGAGTTAGGTAGGAAAAGCGTTTCATTTTTGTCCACGAAGGCTGGGAGAGGGATTTCCAGGGGTTAGTTCTGGTAGAACTTACTCCTGGAAAAAAACCCGGAAAATTCTGTTCGAGTTTATAAAGCACCTGAGATTTCTTTATTCTCTAGGACTTTATTCTACAGAATTTGTTTACGAAAAGGGCCTTTTATCACCCGAAGTAGGTTATTTGTTACTTGAGCTTTTTATTCGGTTCTTCGTATTGATAAAGATTGGGGTGAGACTTTTTACAGTTTTTTCCCTTTTTCTGTTTCTTCTTCTGGGGATCTGGTTTCTTGCCGTCTTACTTTGGGTATTCTGGTTGCTTTGATTCGAGTGTAAAGCTCGAATTTCACTACTAAAAGTCACTGAAAGTAGACGAATAGACAAGAAACTATTACAGGAAAGAAATGAGAGAATCCACAATAAACAGAAAAAGATTCTGCGAGATTTTGTCCCATAGGGGTCATGTCTAGAAAGATGTATAGAAAAGAAAGTCAAATCCAATCTTCTGCTCGTCCGTTTGGAGAGCATACAACAACAAAGGGAGGTGCCTAATGATGGCCAATCTTGTTCGACTGGCTACTCGAGTCCGTTTATGCATGCAGATAAGCAATTCTGTCGTTGTGGCTGGCATTTTGATGATGATGATACAGAGCCAGTTCCAATAGACTGAACTTATGAAACGCTCCCATCCCATTGGCGTGCATCCAGTAGGAATTGAACCCACGACTTCGCCAATTATGAGTTGGGCGCTTTAACCATTCAGCCATGGCATCATACATCGTGAACAGCCAAAACCAACACTTACCAACCATGCCAAAAAAACCGCAGACAGGCTTTGAAGTGAAATTCTGGATCTTCGAATTGAGAGAGTGGCTGGACTCTATTATGGATTTCTGACCGCAGGGGCCATAGGGGTCATGTCTAGAAAGACATATACAAAAGAAAGTCAAATCCAATCTTCTGCTCGTCCGTTTGGAGAGCATACAACAACAAAGGGAGGTGCCTAATGATGGCCAATATTGTTCGACTGACTACTCTAGTCCGTTTATGCATGCAGATAAGCAATTCTGTCGTTGTGGCTGGACTCTATTATGGATTTCTGACCGCAGGGGCCATAGGGCCCTCTTATCTCTTGCTTCTCCGAACTCGGGTTATGGAAGAAGGAAGCGAGAAGGATGTATCAGCAACAACAGGTTTTCTGATGGGGCAGCTCATCATGTTCCTATCGATCTATTATGCACCTCTCCATCTAGCATTGGGTAGACCTCATACAATAACTATGCTAGGTCTACTCTATCTTTTGTTTTATTTCTTTTGGCGCAATGACAAAGAATTTTTTGATTCGGTAGCTACTACCAGAAATGGAATGCGTAATTTAAGCACTCAATATGTATTCCTTACGAATCTCATTTTTCCACTATTCAACCATTTCGTTTTGCCGAGTTCGACCTTACCCAGATTAATCAGTATTTATATGTTTCGATGCAACAACAACAAGATATTATTTTTAACAAGTAGTTTTGTTGGTTGGTTCATTGGTCACATTTTATGCATGAAAGGGTTTGAGTTGGTATTTTTATTCTGGATACGGCAAAATCGTTCTATTAGATTGAATAAGTACCGCGCCGCAGACTTTAGAAATTCTCTGGAGCGAATCTTTACCATTCTAGTATTTCTTTCCTGTGTCTACTATTTAGGCAGAATCCCGTCACCTATTAGGACTGAGGATAAGAAAAAGAAACGAAAAAATACCTCGGCAACGGCAGAAAGGGGGCAGAGTGAGGACGAAACAGATGTAGAAATAGACACAACTTCCAAACAGGGGCAAGAAAGATCCGCCGAGGAAGACCCTTCCCTTTTTTCGGAAGATTTGGACAACATAGATGCGGAAGATTCGGACAACATAGATGAAAAACGGAAAGAAAAGAAAGACTTCTTCTGTTTTGAAACGCCTCTTGTGACTTTTTTTTTCGACTATAAACGATGGAATCGACCATTGCGATACATAAAAAATGATGGATTTCAAAAGGATCTAAGAAATGAAATGTCAGACTATTTTTTTGATACATGCCGAAGTGATGGAAAACTAAGAATTTCTTTTACATATCCACCCAGTTTGTCAACCTTTTTTGAAATGATAGAAAGAAAGGGGTTTTTGTACACACCAGAAACACTCCCCTCTGATGAACTGTATAATCATTGGATTTATACCAATGAACAAAAAAGAAATAGCCTGAGCAACGAACTTTTCAATCGAATTGACGCTCTAGAAAGGGGGTCTCTTGATCTGGATGTACTCGAAAAACGGACTCGATTATGTAATGATGAGACTGCACAAGAATGCTTGCCTAAAAGGTATGATTGTTTTTTGAATGGGCCCTCTCGTGGAACAGCCATAAAATTACCCCCAAGCGTTAAGAAGGAAAATTATTATTTAATCACCCCTACGGGGGATTCCAAAGAAAAAGTGTGGATAAACAAGTTTCATGGTACCCTTTTCCCTGATTACCAAGAATTTGAACAAAAACTAGATACATTTGAGGAAAAATCCGTATTGTCAGACCAAGGAAAAATGGATTCGGAAAATCAAGTGCAATATTTCTTCGGTGCAAGTACAACTGAACCAAAGGATCAAACAATTCAAAAAAACACAACGGAGGGACTTGACCTAAAAAAAATTAATAAAAAAAAGGAGAGACCCCTAATTATTTTATTATTTCCATTGGAATTCCACGAGAAATTCCCCCAGTCGTACAAAGATTGGGACGCAGTGTGGGGCAGAGAAACTCATATAACCATTTTAGGATTTTCCGCTCCACTACCTTCAGATCAAGAAATGAATATATTCCTAGTGGTGATATTGGGAGCGATAGCACTGACTATTCTTCTTAAACACAAAACAAGGAAGAAGTTAGGGACTACGGAGGGACGCTTAGCCTTTTTTAACGAAGGCTGGGACCAAGGACTCAGAGCCGTATTTTTCGTAGAACGACTTCTAATAAGAAAAACCCGCAAACTACTTTGCGAGTTTTTAATGGTACTCAGAGATCCTGAAATTTATTTTCCCGACTTGAGGTCTGCGAAGACTCTTTTCTCACGCGAAGTCGGTTATTTATTACTGGACGTTCTTGACTGGCTCCAAGAATTGATCCAAAGTGGCTTGAAGCTGTTAATAGCGTTACCTCTCTTTCTTTCCCTGTATCTAGGGATACAGGTTCTTCTATTCCTAGTTTGGATATTCTGGTTGCTTTGATTCGAATGGAAAACTCTAATTTCAGTACTAAAAGGAAAAGATTGACGGCGGCTTGTTGAAGATTTATCGAACAGACAATTCGTCTGTTCGATCTCCTGGTTGAGGGCTGTAAATTTCAAAATGAAAGAGGACTTGCTCCTTTAGTAAAAGTCATTGGAAATTGGAGTAATTAGAAATAAAACCAAGCGGTTTACCCATTTTTTATTTGATTTGAATCTAATTCATAATGGTTCGAATTACGGAATCTCCAATTACTGACATTGGTAACCGCCCCAAGGCAATTTGATTATAATTCAATTCGTGACGATTATAAGTAGACAGTTCATATTCTTCAGTCATTGATAAACAATTTGTTGGACAATACTCGACACAATTACCACAAAAGATACATATTCCAAAATCAATACTATAATTAAGTAATCGTTTCTTTCGAATATCCGGTTCCAATCTCCAATCAACAATGGGTAGATCTATAGGGCATACACGAACACATACTTCACAAGCAATGCATTTATCAAATTCAAAGTGGATTCGCCCGCGGAAACGCTCTGATGGAATCCATTTTTGATACGGATATTTAATAGTTACAGGTAAACGACTCGTATGAGATAAGGTAATCATGAAACTTTGGCCGATATACCTTGCAGCTCTTACTGTTTGTTGACCATAATTCATGAACCCAGTTACCATAGGAAGCATATCGTGAATCTCTATGAATAATTGAAATTTTCTTTCTCTTGTTTGAGAGAAGTTATGAATCTAGAATACAATGAATGGCTTATGTCTTTACAGCGAAAGGAGTTGGAAAGAAGTTGTCAATAATAGATTACCGAGAGAAATAGGTAAAAGAAATTTCCACCCAAGATTTAATAGTTGGTCCATTCTCATCCTAGGCAAAGTCCATCTTGTTGTGATAGAAATGAACAGGAACAAATAAGCTTTCGCTAATGTAATAAAAATACCAATTGTTGTTTCAAAGACTCCACCCAGTTCATTTATTCCGACAAAATCAGGAATCAATATGAACGAAATAGGGAGATTCCAACCCCCCAAGTAAAGAACTGTTACAAATAATGAAGAGACTAGTAGATTTAGATAGGAAGCAACGTAAAATAAACCAAATTTTATACCCGAATATTCGGTTTGATAACCTGCTACTAATTCTTCCTCCGCTTCTGGTAAATCAAAGGGTAATCTCTCACATTCTGCTAGGGAAGAAATTAGAAAAACCGTAAACCCTATAGGTTGACGCCACAGATTCCAACCCCAAAAACCATATTTGGACTGTGCCTCAACTATATCAACTGTACTTGAACTGTTAGATAATCATAGTCGGTGATAACATCACTGCTGCCATCGCTATTGCAGAACCGTACATGAGACTTTCACCTCATACGGCTCCTCGGTGGTCGTCATAAAAAAATCTAAGGACGGGCTCGTTATTATCTCGATATGTTAGTTGAGTAGATAGAGTAAAGATGTATCGGAGAGTCCCACATTAGACCAATGCAATTCTGTCTGCTATAATAACAAAAAGGTGCTTCTGAATTGATCTCACCCTTTCTATTTCTAAATATTTCTAATTTCAAAAATAAAATTTCTCTTCGTTCAGTAATAACTTAATCCTTCAATAAAAGACTCATTGTATCAATAGCGATTTTGACCCTTTTTTTGATTACGAAAAAGGATTAGGCATTACATTAGTTCATGAATCATGATAAGAATTCTATCTGGATAAGAATCCCATCTGTATAAATCTATCTAAAATATTTCGTATTTTTCTTTTCTATTGCATATTTCTTTCGTTCCGGTTCTTCTTTCACATTTCATAGAAAAAGACAGGGAAGCTCTAAAAAAAAGGTTATTTCGTTTCTGATAGCCATTTCTTTAACCAGTGGGTAGGAGCATACTCAGAATCGGGATCCTGGGGAAGTACTGCTTGATCATTTCTACTAACTTAAAGCCCCCATTAGGATTCCTTTTATGCAGAGAGACCTATTTAGGTAACTTAGATTATCTCCATTACGAATCCGTTATGTACCTTAGTGTTCCTAACCGCCCACTCATTTTTACCCAACCCCCGGATATGACATACAATAGTGAAAACTCCATATAGTTGATCTTTTCTACCCGCTGATCGCTAATCAACGAATCTTGGGGTCATTTATTCTGCTGATGCTTATTGATGCTTAACTCTTGTACATAGGGAATGAGACTCAATCTTTTTACTGCAAATTGATAAGCTGTTTTGTTTCACTCATAGAACTTATCTAATTGAGTTAATCACCCGGAATTATGAATCAAAAATTGAGGATATCTACTCAATACATTCCACTCCTTTCCTAGAAATAAAAGAAATAGGTAACAGTTCATGTCCCAACGAATCGCACGTAGAGATATTGATAAAACACATGGAGTTAATGGTATTTCATAACTAATCGATTGAGCAGCAGCTCGTAGACCACCTAAAAAGGAATATTTATTATTCGAACCATATCCTGACATAAGAAGTGCAAAAGGAGCAATACTTGAAATGGAAATCCATAAAAAAACCCCTATACTGAGATCCGCTAGAACAAGCCGATAGCTAAAAGGAATTACTGAATAACTTAGTAAAATGGATATGACTGCTATGGACGGTCCGATACTGAATAAACGAATATCTCCTCTAGATGGGAGAAGATCCTCTTTGAAAAGTAGTTTTGTCCCATCTGCTAGAGCTTGAAGAATTCCAAAGGGACCCGCGTATTCCGGTCCAATACGTTGTTGTACTCCCGCAGATAGTTTTCTTTCTAACCACACAATTATGAGTATCCCTATTGTGATTCCAAATATAGGAGTAAAAATAGGGACAAGCAAGCGTATGAGCCCATACACCTCTTTTAAGGATTCCAATCGGGAAAAAGAATTAATAGCTCGTACTTCCGTCGTATCAATTATCATTTCAACGATCAACTTCTCCCATAATGATATCTATACTACCTAGTATCGTCATAATATCCGCCAATTTCATTCTTTTAACTAGCTGAGGAAGAATTTGCAAATTGATAAAACCCGGTGGACGAATTTTCCATCTCCAGGGAAAAGGATTCTGATCCCCTAGCAGAAAAATTCCCAATTCTCCTTTTGGAGCCTCTACTCTCACATAAAGCTCTTGTTTCGACAATTCAAAAGCCGGAGATGGTTTTTTACTAATGAATCGATATTCAAAATCATTCCACTCCGAATCCCTTTCTCTGCCAAAGCGCCGGACTTCTAAATTCTCATAGGGCCCCCCCGGAAGTCCTTCTAGAGCTTGTTGAATAATTTTTATGGATTCCGTCATTTCACTGATTCGGACGAAATAACGAGCTAATGAATCTCCCTCTTTTTGCCATTGTACTTCCCAATCAAATTCGTCGTAACACTCATAATGATCAATTTTACGAAGATCCCATTGGAGTCCGGAAGCCCGTAGCATTGGCCCCGATAAACCCCAATTTATGGCTTCCTCCCCACTAACAATGCCCACTCCTTCAACTCGTTCCAAAAAAATAGGATTCCGCGTAATAAGCTTTTGATATTCAGCAATTCCTGTTAAAAAATACTCGCAGAAATCCAAGCATTTATCTACCCAGCCATGAGGTAAATCAGCAGCGATTCCTCCGATACGGAAAAAATTATGCATCATTCGCATACCTGTGGCAGCTTCGAAGAGATCATATATTAACTCTCTCTCTCTGAAAATATAGAAGAAAGGCGTCTGCGCACCAAGATCTGCCATAAAAGGGCCGAGCCATAGCAGATGAGAAGCTATACGACTCAATTCCAGCATAATGACTCTGATATAGCTAGCTCTTTTAGGTACTTGAATATTTCCCAACCGTTCTGGTGCGTTTACTGTTATTGCCTCTGTAAACATAGTAGCTAAATAATCCCAACGTGTTGCATAAGGTAGATATTGTATAATTGTTCGGTTTTCCGCAATTTTTTCCATCCCTCTGTGTAAATAACCCAATATGGGTTCACAGTCAATAACATCTTCACCGTCTAGAGTAATGATGAGGCGAAGAACGCCATGCATTGATGGGTGGTGAGGACCCATATTGACTATCATGAGGTCTTTTCTTGTAGTCGGTACATTCATATGCTTTTTCCCCGCTTCAGTCTCAGTATTCTATGAATTGCTCAAAACTAAATGAAGTTCATCAAAATCCAAGCTCTTCAAAATCAAATAATGCAAAAGGGATCTTCCAATTAACTTAACCAGTTTTTAACTCGCGAATATCCAACTGATCTATTAATTCTTTATAACGTACTCTATTTTTATTTGACAAATACCTCAGCAACCGTTGACGTTGTCCCAGAGTTTTCAGTAGACCTCTCTGAGATAAATAGTCTTTTTTGTGTAATTTCAAATGTGAAGTCAGTTTCGTTATTTTATTGGTGAAACTGAATACTTGAAATTCAACAGACCCCTTGCTTTCTTCTTGCGAAATAACTGAGATGAATGCACTTTTTACCATAAAAAGAGTTCTTCCCCCTCCCTTTTAATTTTTTATTTTCTACAGATATGGATTTTACTGATCAATAAAAATAATGACATTCATTGGAATCTGGTATACACAATAATGTGAATTTATTAATATATTATTTTAATCAATCCAATTTGAAATTGGATTCGTATATACATAGGGCTCCTATAGTTCTCCACCCACAAAACCCAAAAACCCACAAAAAAGAAAAAAAAAAAAAGAATTTTGACCTAAGATCAGAAAAATCTTAGGTCATCGAATTTTTATCATGTACCAGAATATAAAACAGCACAGCATAAGGCCTGTATACATCCATTCCTATATCATACCATACCTGGTATAGTGATACATATAGAATCTAGAAAGTTTATCATCAACGAATTCTTAAGCGTGGATACATCTGTATCCTTAACAGACCGAAACGGCTACCATTACTGGTATCAAACCAATAGCGATTCATACAAGCTAACTCTTCTAATCGGTAATTTGGCCAAAGAAAAAATTTTAATTTAATGAATTGATTTGTCTCTATATCAAGATCCTTGCTATTAGTTAAAAGTGGACCACAATTCCTTACGTTGTTCTCGTTGCAAAAGACGTTCTTTTTACCCACAACATCCATATTTTCCTTCCCGGAATTTAAACAACTTAGAATTCGCAATTCTCTACGACGTCTAGGAGATGAAATTTTTTCAGGAACAAGCAAATCATAATGATTTTCATCGAAATTCCCAACCATCTTTTCCTGTTTTGTAATGAATTCAGAAAAATCATTCCTATCAACATTTCGTTTTTCTTTTTTTCGGCATTTTCTATTAGTTTTTCTATTATTTCTATTAGTTTTTTTATTAATATTAATTTGGTGTTTCTTCTTATGGATCAGTGAAATAGCTATGGTTTGATACATAATCAATGGACCATCCCATTTTCTAGGCATACGAGCTAGGTTGATTATTATTTCTCCCCTTGTTAGCGCTTTAGGCACTAGAATTTGAGGTTCAGGTTCACTTTCCAGAGTAAATTCACGTTTACGATACAATAGCTCCAGAAGCTCTATAGGCATTGCTTGTCTTCGAATAAAGGATAGAGCCATTTCCAGTGGATCTCTCGTCCTAATCAGGAAACTGGCGATATTGATAGCAGTGAGTATATTTTCCTCAAAAAGATTGCTCCATTTCAACTGACAACCCACGTAAGCTTTCTTTCTCAGGAAGATTCGTAGACGGCTTGTTGGCTTCCACGTCTTCTTCTCTTGCTTTTTATTTTTATATTTTTCAATGTCTGATCCGCCAGACTCTTGTTTACTATCTTGTTGTTGATTTGGTTGATTTGATTTAGGCTTTCCTTGTTTTGGTTGATTTGATTTAGGCTTTCCTTGTTTTGGTTTATTTGATTTAGGCTTTCCTTGTTTTGGTTTATTTGATCTAGGATTCCCTTGGCCAGGCTTTTTTTTTTCTTCTTGATTTTGATTCTCTAATTCAAGATCCATTTTTTCTTTTTCTTTGGTTTTTTTTTTTTCACGAAGGTCACGAATGTTTTGATTGTTATTAAACTCGAAAAGAAGTAATTTGATTGGTATGATCCACGGTTTTATCCTATATTTATCATAAATCGATTTCTTACTGCGCTGAGTTTGAGTTAGTCTTTCTTTATTCATTCCCATCCAATCAAAAAGATGGTTTTTTTGATTCTTTTTTTGATTCTTTTTTTGATTCTTTTTTTGATTCTTTTTTTGATTCTTTTTGGATGAGTTGCATTGTTTCTGCATCGCGCGATAAAAAAGATCTTTCTTATCAATTGTATTAATTAGTGGAGAATCAAAAGTAGCAATCTTCGTTTTTTTATTGCTCCAGGCCTCAATATGTCTTGTCTTTATAAAACGGATGATTTGCCAATCCAAATATTTTCTATCCGGATTTTTTCTAATATATCTCCGGATAGAAAAAAAATCAGGTTTATACGTGATGTACTTCGAGGGAATCCCTTGACCTTCGTTTCCTTGTAACGGCAATCTATAAATAGAGAAATCTTTCCTTTCTTCATAATTAATATATTTATGTGATAAAAGATCATATTTGTAATGTTTTTTTAATTTCTCTGTTTTTGTTTTAACCGATAATGAAGCTGTTTTTTCTTTTTGTTTCTCAAAATCAAATAATTGGGTTTTTTCATATGAATCCAAACTTGGTGAGTCTATATTTTTAACCTTATGACTTTGATTGACCCTATTTCGCCACTTTTGCGACATAAATTTAGATAATCTAGTCTGAGATAAATCATATTGATAGTGGCTGCTTAACCAGTTTTTCCATTCATTAATTTCTGCATTTCGATGTTCTTTATGCCTTGATTCAGAATGAAATATTCCTTGTGTTCCAAAAAAATTCTTTACTCTATCTTTAAGAAAAAGAGATGTTCGGTAATATTGAAGGACAGATTTCAAGGGAGACTTGTGACTACCTGCGCTTTGTGATAATTTGTAAAATACATATGCTTGTGACAAGGAAACTATCCCACAAAAATTCTTTGAATTTTTATCACCAATATTTGAATTAGAAAACTCTTTTTTTAGAGTTGCAATCCAATGAATTGTATTTTCCTCAATTTCTTTTTGATTTGTTTGCTTATTGTAACTGTATGTATCAATAATTTTTTTTTTTATTTTTAATTCAAGTAATTCAAGGTTTCTTTTTAATTCAAGTGATTCAAGAAAGGTTTCTACATTAACCCTCGAAATATAACTGAGAGATTGACAGAATAAACTTTCAATGAAAAATGCCAAAAAAAAGCGCCCTTTCCTTATTAATCGCACACTTCTTCTTTTTAATATCTGCCAAAGGTTTTTTGACGAGTCTAATCTTTTCTCAGAAAAACTTTCCTCGCTAGGACTAATATTTATCTCGGGTATTAGAAATTTTGTTGTCTTGTCGTTTTTTAGTTTTTCAATTTGATTTCTGATTGAATTTGTCCTATAGGACAGATCCCTTATTTTTTGTTCTGTAAGTGAAGATTTTGTCCAATCCATAGATTGAATTCGACTGGACGATTCATCCAAAATCTGATTACTTATTCGAAAATTTTGATCATTTTGCGTTTCACTCAATTCATACCCTTCTCTCAATCCAAATTGTTTATTTCGATTTACTTTTTCAAGTTGTTTGATTTTGATAACCGGATCTATAATCCATTTTTCTTTTTTTTTGAACAATAGAAGACATTTCCTTCTCGCTTCTCTAATTCGTTTTTCCAATTCTTTATAAATAGGTTCAAGAGGAAAAGGTTCTTCTCGGGGAGGACCAAAAGGCCATTCAGTTTCCAGTCCCCAGGTTGTTAAAAAGGAATATTTTACTTTTTTTCTTTTCTTTTGCATTGGATCTTTCTGGGGTCGTAGTGGAAACCTGTACCGAAGACGGAAAGGTAAGAGGATTTTTATCTGCAGACCTTCTGTTAACCAGTTTTGTGGAAATTCTGTTTCTGAGAATATAACGCCATTGTGAGTACAGTTTACATGAGTTTCTCTGCGCCACGCCTTCCAATCTGCGTCCCAATCTTTGTACCACTCGGGTAATTTCTCGTGGAATTTCAATGGAAATAATAAATAAAGGCTAAAGTTTTTGGCTATTATCAATGAGGGTAATACTATATATTTTCTAAGAATTGAATGGGCTAGTAACAGAAAACCCCTTAGTGCGTGAGCGTTCTCAGTAGTATCCCACAGTTCTGCTATTTCTAGTCGCACCTGCTCCGCGTTCTCCCTTTTTTCTGCCTCGGCCTCCGCCTCGGCCTCCCTTTCTTGTGCCTCGTCCTCCCTTTCTTGTGCCTCGTCCTCCCTTTCTTGTGCTTCGTCCTCCCTTTCTTGTGCCTCGTCTTCCTCGTAATCCCAAGTTTTCACTTCCGCGCCTTTTCCGAGCCAATTCCTAAAGATCCTAAAGATTGGATTTATACTTTTCAGTATTGGGGAGAAAATTGTGTCTATTCTGTCCAAAAAAAGTGGGGAATGCAGATTTGTTTGAAATAGTTTCAAAATACCTGTTTTACGTCTTTGAGCGCGTACGGATCCTTTGATTAAATCTCGATTAAAATCCGATTGTTTCGAATAACGTATAAAAATCTCCTCAGTATCCTGATCCTCATCATCATAGTACTCCGCCTTCCCCTGCTTCGTATAAAAGTCCTTCCAATCAAAAATGAATACAGCTTTGAAGTGTCTTGAATGAATCTGAGACCACTCTTTGTCTTCTTCCTTCAGGCCTAGTTCCTGAGAATCATCGAGCAATTTGTATGTCCATCGAGGAACCTTTTTACCAATTTCTTTTAGGGGTCTCTCCTTTTTTTTATTAATTTTTTTTAGGTCAAGTCCCTCCGTTGTGTTTTTTTGAATTGTTTGATCCTTTGGTTCAGTTGTACTTGCACCGAAGAAATATTGCACTTGATTTTCCGAATCCATTTTTCCTTGGTCTGACAATACGGATTTTTCCTCAAATGTATCTAGTTTTTGTTCAAATTCTTGGTAATCAGGGAAAAGGGTACCATGAAACTTGTTTATCCACACTTTTTCTTTGGAATCCCCCGTAGGGGTGATTAAATAATAATTTTCCTTCTTAACGCTTGGGGGTAATTTTATGGCTGTTCCACGAGAGGGCCCATTCAAAAAACAATCATACCTTTTAGGCAAGCATTCTTGTGCAGTCTCATCATTACATAATCGAGTCCGTTTTTCGAGTACATCCAGATCAAGAGACCCCCTTTCTAGAGCGTCAATTCGATTGAAAAGTTCGTTGCTCAGGCTATTTCTTTTTTGTTCATTGGTATAAATCCAATGATTATACAGTTCATCAGAGGGGAGTGTTTCTGGTGTGTACAAAAACCCCTTTCTTTCTATCATTTCAAAAAAGGTTGACAAACTGGGTGGATATGTAAAAGAAATTCTTAGTTTTCCATCACTTCGGCATGTATCAAAAAAATAGTCTGACATTTCATTTCTTAGATCCTTTTGAAATCCATCATTTTTTATGTATCGCAATGGTCGATTCCATCGTTTATAGTCGAAAAAAAAAGTCACAAGAGGCGTTTCAAAACAGAAGAAGTCTTTCTTTTCTTTCCGTTTTTCATCTATGTTGTCCGAATCTTCCGCATCTATGTTGTCCAAATCTTCCGAAAAAAGGGAAGGGTCTTCCTCGGCGGATCTTTCTTGCCCCTGTTTGGAAGTTGTGTCTATTTCTACATCTGTTTCGTCCTCACTCTGCCCCCTTTCTGCCGTTGCCGAGGTATTTTTTCGTTTCTTTTTCTTATCCTCAGTCCTAATAGGTGACGGGATTCTGCCTAAATAGTAGACACAGGAAAGAAATACTAGAATGGTAAAGATTCGCTCCAGAGAATTTCTAAAGTCTGCGGCGCGGTACTTATTCAATCTAATAGAACGATTTTGCCGTATCCAGAATAAAAATACCAACTCAAACCCTTTCATGCATAAAATGTGACCAATGAACCAACCAACAAAACTACTTGTTAAAAATAATATCTTGTTGTTGTTGCATCGAAACATATAAATACTGATTAATCTGGGTAAGGTCGAACTCGGCAAAACGAAATGGTTGAATAGTGGAAAAATGAGATTCGTAAGGAATACATATTGAGTGCTTAAATTACGCATTCCATTTCTGGTAGTAGCTACCGAATCAAAAAATTCTTTGTCATTGCGCCAAAAGAAATAAAACAAAAGATAGAGTAGACCTAGCATAGTTATTGTATGAGGTCTACCCAATGCTAGATGGAGAGGTGCATAATAGATCGATAGGAACATGATGAGCTGCCCCATCAGAAAACCTGTTGTTGCTGATACATCCTTCTCGCTTCCTTCTTCCATAACCCGAGTTCGGAGAAGCAAGAGATAAGAGGGCCCTATGGCCCCTGCGGTCAGAAATCCATAATAGAGTCCAGCCACAACGACAGAATTGCTTATCTGCATGCATAAACGGACTAGAGTAGTCAGTCGAACAATATTGGCCATCATTAGGCACCTCCCTTTGTTGTTGTATGCTCTCCAAACGGACGAGCAGAAGATTGGATTTGACTTTCTTTTGTATATGTCTTTCTAGACATGACCCCTATGGCCCCTGCGGTCAGAAATCCATAATAGAGTCCAGCCACTCTCTCAATTCGAAGATCCAGAATTTCACTTCAAAGCCTGTCTGCGGTTTTTTTGGCATGGTTGGTAAGTGTTGGTTTTGGCTGTTCACGATGTATGATGCCATGGCTGAATGGTTAAAGCGCCCAACTCATAATTGGCGAAGTCGTGGGTTCAATTCCTACTGGATGCACGCCAATGGGATGGGAGCGTTTCATAAGTTCAGTCTATTGGAACTGGCTCTGTATCATCATCATCAAAATGCCAGCCACAACGACAGAATTGCTTATCTGCATGCATAAACGGACTCGAGTAGCCAGTCGAACAAGATTGGCCATCATTAGGCACCTCCCTTTGTTGTTGTATGCTCTCCAAACGGACGAGCAGAAGATTGGATTTGACTTTCTTTTCTATACATCTTTCTAGACATGACCCCTATGGGACAAAATCTCGCAGAATCTTTTTCTGTTTATTGTGGATTCTCTCATTTCTTTCCTGTAATAGTTTCTTGTCTATTCGTCTACTTTCAGTGACTTTTAGTAGTGAAATTCGAGCTTTACACTCGAATCAAAGCAACCAGAATACCCAAAGTAAGACGGCAAGAAACCGGATCCCCAGAAAAAGAAACAGAAAAAGGGGAAGAGCTGTAGAAAGTGTCAGCCCACTTAGGATGAATTCTTGGAGCCAGTCAAGAAGGTCCAGTAACAAATCAACGAATTCGAGTGAGAAAAGAGTCTTCTCAGACCCAAAGTCGTTAAAATAAATTTTTACAAAATCAAGATCTCGAAGGAGGTTTATAAACTCGAACAGGATTTTCCAGGTTTTTTTTCGGAGAGTAAGTTCGACCAGAACTAACCCCTGGAAAGCCTTCTCCCAGCCTTCGTGGACAAAAACGAAACTCCCTTTTTCACCAGTTAGCCCTTTTTTTTGTTTTGTATGTTCTCCAAGCCTTCCAGCATAAGAGAAAGAATACACGGACTATAATAGTTCTGTAATCTGGTCGAAAAGTAGCTAGTCGAACCCAGTGGAACATCCAAATGAATCCATCTTTCCAATTTTTGTTGAATTTTACGGAAATCATTATTGTATGAGGTCTATCCAATGCTGGATGGAGAGGTGCATAATAGATCGATAGGAACATGATGCGCTGCCCCATCAGAAAACCTGTTGTTGCTGATACATCCTTCTCGCCTCCTTCTTCCATAACCATAACCCGAATTCGGAGAAGCAAGAGATAAGAGGGCCCTTTGGCCCCTGCGGTCAGAAATCCATAAAGGAGTCCAGCCACAACAACTGAATTGTTTATCCGCATGCATAAAAAGACTAGAGTAGCTAGTCGAAAAAGATTGGCCATCATTAGACACCCCCCTTGAGTGAGTTTTTGTATGCTCTCCAAAAGGAAGAGCAGTAGATTGGATTTGACTTTCTATACATCTTTCTATACATGACCTCTATGGCACAAAATCTCGCAGAATCTTCTTCTGTTTATTGTGGATTCTCTCATTTCTTTCCTGTAATAGTTTCTTGTCTATTCGTCTACTTTCAGTGACTTTTAGTAGTGAAATTCGAGCTTTACACTCGAATCAAAGCAACCAGAATACCCAAAGTAAGACGGCAAGAAACCAGATCCCCAGAAGAAGAAACAGAAAAAGGGAAAAAACTGTAAAAAGTCTCACCCCAATCTTTATCAATACGAAGAACCGAATAAAAAGCTCAAGTAACAAATAACCTACTTCGGGTGATAAAAGGCCCTTTTCGTAAACAAATTCTGTAGAATAAAGTCCTAGAGAATAAAGAAATCTCAGGTGCTTTATAAACTCGAACAGAATTTTCCGGGTTTTTTTCCAGGAGTAAGTTCTACCAGAACTAACCCCTGGAAATCCCTCTCCCAGCCTTCGTGGACAAAAATGAAACGCTTTTCCTACCTAACTCCTTTTGAGTTTTGTCTGCAAGTAGAAGAGAAGTATCCAGCAGACAAACAAGAATAGACGGACTAACCTTGTTTGATCAGGAGGTAGTGGATTTAGTAACATAATAAGTCTAAGGCCAAACCAGACACAGACAGTAGCTAGCTGGCAAAAGACTCTTGCCAGCCGTAAAAGAGAGTAAATCATGATTTCTTTGGTGTTTTTTTTGTATGCTCTCCAACACACAAATTCTCAAATATTCAAATATCTAGAAAAAAGGAGAATAAAAAAAGAAAAAAAGGGAGAATAAAAAAAGAAAAACAGGAGGACGAAAACTCAACCGAATTAACCAAATCAATAAACGAATTACGCAAAGCAAGGACCTAATAAAGCAGGTAGATAGGTGAAAAACGATATAAAATTCAAGCCCTATCTCGAGCAATCCGAAGAACTTAACAAAAAGCTCAAGTAACAAATAACCTACTTCGCGCGAGAAAAGTCCCTTTTCGGAAACTAATCCTAGAGAATAAAGAAATCTCATGTGCTTGATAAAACTGAAGAGACTTCGCCCGTTTTTTATTGCTATTTTTCTTTTTTCGGTAACTAAAAATCTGAAAGCCTTTAATAGCTTATCCCAGACTTCTCCCTTTGTCATAAACACCCCCTTAGATGACGTAAATTTGACTTTCTATCTTTTTTTTTGTTTTAAGCTCGTTTTTTGTTTTAAGCTCGATAAGCTCAGAAATTTCTATTATTCGATTAAAATGATTCTATCTGAGTTTATTCTAGATTATACTTGAAAAAGAATTCCCTGTCAATACCCGAGATCCATTCGAATTCTCATCTTGAAATTCTATCCGCAGCGACAGTTAGTGAAGTGATAGGTATCGTAGAGTTTCCCAGAAGCGCCTAGGCTGCTTAAGCCACTCAATCAGAATTAGTGAATTCTCCCGAATAAACTAATACCGAGGTCTTCTTTTGATTGGGTCGAGTTATTGATGGATCCTATGACCCATATCAGAATCAAGTACGAGAATTCTTTTTACTTGCTCTATGAATAGAAATTCTTCTAATAATTAATGGAATGATTGAAAATGGAAAATTCTATTTGAGTTCTTTCCTATTTTGATTTTTTTATTTGATTATTTTATTGTTCCTTCCGAAAGAGATAAGAGCTGGTGAATCGGAAACAATTCAATTAATAAGAATAGAAAAAACTTTGATTTTCTTATGGAACATACATATCAATATGCATGGATCATACCTTTCGTTCCGCTTCCGGTTCCTGTAGCAATAGGAGTGGGACTTCTTCTTGTTCCGACGGCAACAAAAAATCTGCGTCGCATGTGGGCTTTTCCTAGTGTTTTATTACTAAGTATAGTTATGCTTTTTTCGGCCGACCTGGCTATTCAGCAAATAAACGGGAGTTCTATTTATCAATATGTATGGTCTTGGACCATCCATCATGATTTTTCCTTAGAGTTTGGCGACTTGATCGATCCACTGACTTCTATTATGTCAATATTAATTACTACTGTTGGAATCATGGTTCTTATTTATAGTGACAATTATCTGTCTCATGATCAAGGATATTTGAGATTTTTTGCTTATATGAGTTTTTCCAATGCTTCCATGTTGGGATTAGTTACTAGTTCTAATTTGATACAAATTTATATTTTTTGGGAATTAGTTGGAATGTGTTCCTATCTATTAATAGGTTTTTGGTTCACGCGACCAATTGCGGCAAATGCTTGTCAAAAAGCATTTGTAACTAATCGTGTGGGGGATTTTGGTTTATTATTAGGAACCTTAGGTCTTTATTGGATAACGGGTAGTTTCGAATTTCGAGATTTGTTCAAAATAGTCAATAACTTGATTGAGAATCATGGGATAAATTCTTTATTTCTGACTCTGTGTGCCGCCCTATTATTCCTCGGTGCAATTGCTAAATCGGCACAATTCCCCCTTCATGTATGGTTACCTGATGCCATGGAGGGACCTACTCCGATTTCGGCTCTGATACATGCTGCTACTATGGTAGCAGCGGGAATTTTTCTTGTAGCCCGGCTTCTGCCTCTTTTCGCAGTTATACCTTACGTAATGAATCTAATTTCTTTGATAGGTATAATAACAGTACTATTAGGAGCTACTTTGGCTCTGGCTCAAATAGACATTAAGAGAAGTTTAGCTTATTCTACAATGTCGCAATTGGGTTATATTATGTTAGCTTTAGGTATGGGGTCTTATCAAGCTGCTTTATTTCATTTGATCACTCATGCCTATTCGAAAGCATTATTATTTTTAGGCTCTGGATCCATTATTCATTCAATGGAAAGAATTATTGGATATTCTCCAGATAAAAGTCAGAATATGGCTCTTATGGGGGGTTTCAAAAAATATGTGCCAATTACAAAAACTGCTTTTTTGTTAGGTACACTTTCTCTTTGTGGTATTCCACCTCTTGCTTGTTTTTGGTCAAAAGACGAAATTCTTAACGATAGTTGGTTGTATTCACCTATTTTCGCGATCATAGCTTGTTCCACAGCAGGATTAACTGCATTTTATATGTTTCGGATCTATTTACTTACCTTTGAAGGGCATTTAAACGTTTATTTTCAAAATTTCAGTGGAAAAAAAAATAGCTCGTTCTATTCAATAGCCATATGGGGTAAAGAAGGAAGGAAAGTAATTAACAAAGATCTTCTTTTATCCACAATGAATAATAATGAGAGGGCTTCCTTTTTTTCGAAAAAAAGAGATCCAATGGGTCCAATGGGTGGGAATGTAAAAAATATGAGGCGATCCTTTATGAAAATGACTCATTTTGTCAATATCAATAAAGAAATTCCCCCATATCCTCATGAATCGCATAATACTATGCTATTGCCGCTGCTTGGGTTGGCTCTATTTACTTTGTGTGTTGGATCTATAGGAATTCCTTTCGATCAAGGAGGAATGGATTTAAATAGGAATATATTATCCAAATGGTTAACTCCGTCTATAAATCTTTTACATCAAAATTCGAACAATTCTGCGGATTGGTATGATTTTCTTACAAATGCAACTTTTTCAGTCAGTATAGCCTATGTAGGAATCTTTGTAGCATTCTTTTTTTATAGGCCTGTTTCTTCATCTTTACAGAATTTGGACTTAATCAATTCATTTGTGAAAATGAGTCCTAAGAGACTTCTTTGGGACAAAATAATCAATGTGATATATACTTGGTCATCGAATCGTGCTTACATAGATCTTTTTTATTCAACAACCTTAAGTAGGGGTATAAGAGGATTATCCGCACTAACTCATTTTTTTGATAGACGAGTCATTGGTGGAATTACGAATGGCATTGGTACGACAACCTTCTTTGTAGGAGAAGTTATCAAATATGTAGGGGGGGGAAGAATCTCTTCTTATCTATTCTTCTATTTCTCCTATGTATCAATCTTTTTATTAATTTATTTACTTTACTCATTTTTTACTTAAAAAAAAGATAAAAGAAAGAAAGATCTACTTTCATTAATGAAAGTAGATCTTTCTTTGATCCAATAACGTATCTTAGTTTGATGAAGCGCCTTGCGGAACGCCCTTTATGGCTCCTCCGTAGTAGCTTGCCCATCTGGCTCCTGGCGGAGCCATTGACTCTCTTGTCGCAGAGCGCTTTTCTCCAGCCCCCTTTTCATCTTCTTGCGGGGCCCCCGGTCGCTCGAATTTTGGCT